AAGGATCTTTGAACAACCATCGGACGGGCGGAAAATCATTAGAACCGACTTCTACAAGAGCTTTTCTTTTTCCATAGAAAAAAAGGTGTTCAAAAAGAGTTTCAGAAGATGTTGATCGTAAATGATAAAATTGGTTACAAAGAAAAATGAAGATGGATTCGTATTCACATACATAAGAATTATATAGAAACAAGAATAATCTTTTATTCTTTTTTGAAACAATGGAACTTGATTTCTTTGGAGTTGGAATACCAAGACTATTCCAATTCTGATACTCATAGAGAAGGAAGCGTAATAAATGGAAAAAAGAGGCGTCTTTCAACCCGGAGCGAAGAGTTTGAACAACGATTTCTAGATGGATGGGGTAGGGTATTAGTATATCTGACACATAATTTAAATGTACAAAATTGTCTTCTAAAAACGGAAATAGTGAATGAATTGATCGTAAATTTTGAGATTTGCCTATTTCTTCTTTCCTTAGAAAGGAAGATACTAATCTTAGGGAAAAGGGAATTTCCCCAATAACTGCAAATCCCTCTGATATCATTTGCAAATATAAATTTTTGTTATGCCCCAACAATAGGTTTTGGTTTGACTCATTATCAGAAATAAGCAAAGGATTCTGTTGAGACATTCGAGTAATTAAACGTTTCACCATTAGTGAACTGGATTTATTATCATAACCAAAATTATCCACCAAAATGAATCTATTTAAAACATGATCATGAGCCAGTGCATAAATATACTCTTGAAAGATAAGCGGATATAGGAAATCCTGTTTCAAAAATTTATCGAGTTCAAAATATCGTTGAAATTCCCCCATTTGAAATTAGATTTGAACCAAAGATCGACATAAGATACTTCTTGGATTATCAAATGATACATAGTGCGATACGGTCAAAACAAGGTAGTATACTAATAAAATAATATATACCTCGGAGACAGGTAAGCTCATCAACAGACTCTCCATCCTCTTTTTGTTTTCATCTAATAGGTTTATGTTCGTTATAGGATAACAAGATGGTTAGAAATCTTTTATTTTTAAAACCCAATCGCTCTTTTGATTTTGGAAAGAATTGAATTATCTTTATCAATATACTGCTTCTTCTACACATTCCTCTCCAATGCATAAAATGCATAATGGAGAATATCAACATAGTTAGGATTCATAAAAAAAAGGATAATCCACTCATAGGAGAAGCCGTTCCCGCATCAGGCACTAATCCATTTTTAACGTCTATCTAATTAGATCGGGTAATCATTCAAAGTTAAGAACAGAAGCCGGTTGCTTTTTTGTTTACCTATAATTAGAGCCATAGGGCTCTATCCATTTATTCACTCGACCCAACTTTTAATTCATTTTGTTCCGCCCCGATCCAAGCCTTTAAACAAGTCTTTGTACCGATCCGGTAAGAATGCAATATTCTCAGAATTATATATTGCTACGACATGCTATTTTTTCCATTCATTCCCTTTCAGGATCAGTCGTGGTCTTACAAACTCTACCGATGGTATGGACGAATCCCTTGCTTCATCCAAATGTGTAAACGATACTAGCCGCACTTAAAAGCCGAGTACTCTACCGTTGAGTTAGCAACCCAAAAATCTAAAAACAATTAGGATGTGTAAATGTCAATACAGTAAAAAAAATATAACTCAATTTGAGTGCCATGACACAATCAAAACATTTTAAACTAAGACTACAAAAAGAAATCTCAAATTTAAATCGCTTCTGAACTGAACATAAAAATGAAGAGATCAGATGCAAATATACTAAATTGAAATAGAATTAGAATTTAGAATAGATATAAATGTACAAGTGAATCAACCTCCCTTTCTTTTTCTTTTTTTCACTCCAATAAAAAATTAGTGTATCACAGCGAATTCAACGAACCCATCAATTGAGTGAAGTAAAATAAAAAACCGAACCTATGGCACGAAAAGATTTATACTTATACACGATCAAATTATATTTGTTCGATACACTGTTGTCAATATAAATGTTACGAAAAGAATACAGTGGTGAAAATGGAAATCAATTAAATATTAACTATAAGGACTGGTGTTGGATTGGCACTACATAGATGCAAAAAGGTGTAGATAGTAGATCAAGGAATAAAAAAGTAGTCAAAAAAAATCCGAGTTATTCAATCAATATAAGTTGAGCGAATAAGCAAGTTTGATTCCGTGGTTATTATTATTTGTTAGTAGAGTTCCAATGAAAACGGAAAACCAGTCGATTGCAGATAATGTCATAATTTTATATTTCGAGATCCAATTTCTTCATCTAGTCCCTCGATTTTGGGATTATCCACCTTCGCTTTTTGTCGTTATATACCAATACCACTAGAACAGGGGATTCTATGGGAACAATACGAAAAGGCGGAGCATAGTAGCATAGTAGAGAAAAGCTTATACTCTTTATTTAAATTTTGTTTTATTAAAGGGAAGTTCCTTAAAAACCTCCGCCTTCTTTGAAATATCATGAACAGTTCCTGTAGGTTGAGCGCCTTTTTCAAGGAAATATAGAATAGCAGGAACATTTAAATAAGTTTGATTCTTTATCGGATCATAAAAACCAACTTTCCGGAGATCTCTCCCCTCTCTTCGGGATCGAACATCAATTGCAACGATTCGATAGACGGCTCATTGGGATAGATGAAAATACCCCCCCTAGAAACGTATAAGAGGTTTTCTCCTCGTACGGCTCGAGAAAATTATGTCTATGTATAAAATTAGAATGGCAAATAGATCCATAAAATCATCAAATCAATTAGACTATGATTAAAGATTAAATTTTTTTTGTTTATAAATGTAAAACAAAAAATTGTACTCATAACTCAAGTGGGATAACTCTCAAATAGCTCACAATCCCTAAGCTATTTCATTTTTTGAGTGGTCTCTAGCCCCCTTCTTGTCTCGTTTAGAATCTGTTTTATTCTTCAGATTTAGTTGTTGAGACAATGAAAAATGGTGTTTCCTTGTTCCAGGATCCTTTATCTTTTGTTTGAATCATTGGGTTTAGACATTACTTCGGTGATCCTTAATCCTTATCAAAATGGCAGCAACATACCTTTTTTGTGATTTCGTTCTATCAAAGAATCATCAGAACGGTTGATTCACGCGTGTTCCACTTTTGATTGAAAAAGTTTTACCAAGTCCAACAAATTTGACTTATATTTTAGATTTGAAACTTTCTAAAATTGAATCCTTTCAATTTCTATATAGAAGCTATATTTACGAAGTTGTTCAAACTTATTAATTGACACTAACCCTAGACCCTTACCCTTGAGACATGAATCAATACTTTCTACTCGAGCTCCATCATGTATATAATTACCCCTTTTTTACATTACAACCCAAGAAAAAACTGATGGGTTCTAGTCGAGCAGAACAAAGGATGTCGAGTCAAGAGCACTTTTATTCGTAATAAAATGGTGGATTATTACATCCACAGCTGATCATGTCCTTCAAGTCGCACGTTGCTTTCTACCACATCGTTTCAAACGAAGTTTTACCATAACATTCCTCTAGTTTGGAACTAGTATTTAATTGATTCAATTATGGAATCATGAATAGTCATTAGTGCGATCGCTAAATAATAATAAATCTATACTTTTGTCCTTCTATATCTATAATAGAAATAGATATGAATGGGTAGTTAGTTTCTGAAAACGTCTCAGCACTAATTTTTTAATCCCATAGTTAGCAAATAAATGGAAGAACTGTCACTGCAAGTAATTTAATCCCGGATATTCTATAATTGACGATTCCAATTTAAGTGATCATAAGTTTTTTTTTCACAAAGGCCGTTGGTACGGAAATAGAATGATACCATGCATTGTATTTGACTTGAGGTTCCATAAGTTTTCTGTAACCTTTCTATTTCTAGACCCCCCCCAAAAATCTAATTTAATAGAATGTATGAATAATCCCTCGCCTAAAATTTTACAACAATTTATAGAACTCTTAGACCCAAACAAAAAATGACAAAAAACTCGGTGCAAAGAAAACAGATCTGTTACATATGTAATTTACTTGATCGTTTGTTAATGAGATTCAGACAGATACATAGATATATGTATTTTAATTAAATATTAAAACGAAAATATATAGGATATGGTACCTAAATTAACTTCAATAGGAATAGCAGAGGGATGGGCATAGGCATACAATGATAGTCTGTCCAACTTTTTTTATTCAAACTAGTGTGGTATGGGGTCTATGTTCCCATCTGACCTAGATAACAAAACAACTAGATTAAGTTACATCTCTGTCTCATTCGAACGCAATTTAGTTTGAGAAAACAATATTCTTCTCTGAATCAGAGAAGAATAAGTAAAAATGATAAACAAGAATCATATTATAGCCACTACTCCACTCTAAAATTCAAATTAAAGATCTTAAAGAGAGTCTTGTTCAAAAAAGTAAGAGTTTTCCGGATATAATGGGTGCTCTGGGACGGAAGGATTCGAACCTCCGAATAGCGGGACCAAAACCCGTTGCCTTACCACTTGGCCACGCCCCATTTAAATTTCAATTCTGCACTAATAAACACTAATATGAGTGTTGGTTTTTCGTCAATTCCAATGCAAATACATATCTATGCACTATATTGTTGATAGGATTTTGCTACGTGTAGATATAATATAGAATTAAACTGGACTTGATTGATCATTACATATAATTTAATTAAGATATTGTATTGTATAAACGTATGATTTCTTATATTCTCTTTGTTAGAATTGAAGGCTTTTGATTGGGTGAGTGGGTTGAAAGGATTTTTGGGTCTACTTTACTTTCTTCATTATTTTTTGCCTTATATCAATAACTCAATCAAAATACAATTATCTCCAAGAAAAAAATCTTTGTTATGCTTAATATTTTTAGTTTGATCGGTATCTGTCTTAACTCTGCCCTTTATTCGAGTAGTTTTTTCTTGGCCAAATTACCCGAGGCCTACTCTTTTTTAAATCCAATTGTCGATTTTATGCCGGTCATACCTTTGCTGTTTTTTCTTTTAGCCTTTGTTTGGCAAGCTGCTGTAAGTTTTCGATGAAATTTTGAATACTGTCTTAGCAAACTTAATTATTTATTCAAGTATTCAAGAAAAAATTATAACAATTGATAAAATCATAATAAGTCTTAGAGTATGAACCTTTAGTTGAAACATTGAAATTCTTGAATCACCCCATTTCTTCATTATGACCTTTCTCGTCAAAGATCTTACCCACAATTAGGTATTGCGAGTATTTTAAAATAAAAATTTAATTTTACTGAAGAAAAACCCTGTCTAAAAACTAAAAAAGTACTTCCTTTCATGGTGTCAAAATATGATATGTGATATAAAAATGGATAATCTATTCTCTTCAAAAAAAAAAAAGATCTTGGAGATTGTGTAATGCTTACTCTCAAACTCTTCGTTTACACAGTAGTGATATTCTTTGTTTCTCTCTTCATCTTCGGATTCTTATCTAATGATCCAGGACGTAATCCTGGACGTGAAGAATAAGCATCAAATAATATTTTTCCTTGATCGAACCCTTTTCTTTTTTTTTTTTTTAAGGTTAAGGGGGCGAATAGATAAAATCTTAAGAAAAAAGAAAAGGTTCGATCAATTCGAAAGATAACTAAAATATCAAGCAATACAGGTAAACGGAAAGAGAGGGATTCGAACCCTCGGTACGAATAACTCGTACAACGGATTAGCAATCCGACGCTTTAGTCCACTCAGCCATCTCTCCCAATTGAAAACGGATAATAACTATGTTACATTACATATAAAGTAAGGGTTGAAATTATCTCTTTATCCTTATTAAAATTAAAATCGACTTATATCTTAAAAAGATAGTTTATTCTAATTAATATCTCTATTTAATTCTAAGAAAAATAAAAGTTCTATAATTTATATAATTATATATATATCACGTTTATCAGCAATTCCAACTCTAAAGTACGGGCTCGAAAAATTATTTGATGATAAAAAAAAAAGAATACCTCGTTATTTTTGTCCAATAAGGGCTTTTCCATGGCCTGGCCGGGTCAGTACCTAGCCGGGCCTTTTTTTGTTCCACTGAATCATAATCATAGATAATTAGCTGAATTAAAAAATTGAAGCAACAACAATTAAGAAATCTTAAATTATAAGGAGGATTCTTTCTATTCCTATGATAGGGAATTCAAGTATCATTTCTGATTTTTTTTTTTAAGCACCCGCACCTTTTTAAAATAATTCTTGTCTGATCCTGTATTGATTACATCCGATTCGACAAAAGATCCATTTATAGATAATAATCGCATTGTAGCGGGTATAGTTTAGTGGTAAAAGTGTGATTCGTTCTATATAACCCCTTACATAGTTAAGGGGTCCTTCGGTTTTCTTCATATTCCGAAAAAAACTTTATTTCTTAAAAGGATTTAAGTCTTTACCTCTCAACGACAGATTCGAGGAAGAATATACATTCTCGTGCTTTTTATATTTTATACAAGGATCAATTAGCAATTGAAAAATTGGATTATGAAATTACGAAACATAATTTTTTTTTGGATCACTACTTCCAATTGAATGAGTAAAAGGATCTATGGATGAAGAAAGCTTTTTTCTAATCGTAACTAAATCTTCAATTTTAGATTTGTTTTTTGTTTATAGAGGGGAGATTGAAGCAAAATAGCTATTAAACGATGGCTTTGGTTTACTAGAGACATCGATATATTGTTTAGCTCGGTGGAAAGAAAATTCTTTTCCTCAGGATTCGTTCAAATAGAAATAGAGAACGAAGTAACTAGAAAGGGTGTTATAATCCTCCTCTTCTAGAGGGATCATCTAGAAAGCGAGTAGTTTTAAATGTATTCAGACAGTAAAGGCTGACATAGATGTTATGGGTCAATTTTTTTTGTTCAGTTACGTCTTAAATCGGGGAAATTATCCATCTACCATAAAGGAGCCGAATGAAATAAAAGTTTCATGTTCGGTTTTGAATTAGAGACGTTAAAAATGATGAATCGACGTCGACTATAACCCCTAGCCTTCCAAGCTAACGATGCGGGTTCGATTCCCGCTACCCGCTTTATCTTTTTATTATTTTAAAAATTAAATTCATAATTTCATCTTAATCTATCATTGAATTGAATATGTAAATGCCTAAATTTTCTCACATACAATCCTCTATTTTTTTTTTTTACGAACAAGAGATCCGAAGTAAAAAATAAGAAAACAAATAGGAATGAAAGGCGTCCATTGTCTAATGGATAGGACATAGGTCTTCTAAACCTTTGGTATAGGTTCAAATCCTATTGGACGCAATTTTTTTCCATATATATAATATATATCTTTTTGATTTATATATTTCTATGTCAAGAAAGATATTTGGAATAATTTTCATTAAATCCGAGATACTTATATTTTATTTAATATTCAAATATTATAAAATTAAACTAATATCTAATTAATCTAAAAAAAAATAACTTTTTTTTTCGTTTCTAATTTTGAAAAATATAAAA